ATACCCACCAATTCCAATATTTCATCGAATCATTGATAAATGGATTCAATTTGTCCTGTCCCTCAACCTGTCCCTCAACCAAATTCTTATTGAAAAAAGAATTTTCAATAACTTGTTGATCCCTATCCTCCTTACCCGATTTCCAGATTGATTCTCATTTTTTTATTTCCCGGCTTGGTGTGAGATAGAAATATACCTATCGAATCTTAACAATGAATGAAAGTGAAAGAAATGAAGTTTAAACCCCTCACCTTTTCCAGCAAACCAAACATTCCCCGAAAGGATCCTATCTTTCTTTCGCATTACTTATCTTTTTTTTTCTATTTTTTTTTTTAGAATTCTAGATTGGAATGAACAATTTCGAAATCTAAATGATGAATCAAAAAATTCTATGGAATTATGAAAGATAGAAAGATCCTTTTGATCGAATCATATCATTCCGTTATATTGACAATTTAAAAAAAACTGTTCATACTATGTTCATAGTATAATAGCGGTCGGGCAAGTATGCCCCCATCGTCTAGTGGTTCAGGACATCTCTCTTTCAAGGAGGCAGCGGGGATTCGACTTCCCCTGGGGGTAGGGTACTACGAAAGGAAGTTGATCATGGCTCATCAATAAAGACTGAAATTGATTCTTCCTGGGTCGATGCCCGAGCGGTTAATGGGGACGGACTGTAAATTCGTTGGCAATATGTCTACGCTGGTTCAAATCCAGCTCGGCCCAATAATTTGCCGATCCAACATGAAATGATATAACCCATTTGCTGTTTTCCGGAAATGCCCGATGTGCTCTGATACGGAAGAACAAAAATATGATACATCCCTAGCGCTATTTATTTTTTTCCGTATTACGTATTTTTTCCACAAATTAGGATCTTGCTAATTATCTAGATTCCTATCAGGATCTGTAAGTATAAAGTCTAAGGAAAGGATTAAAGTAAATAAACAAAAAAGAGTCTTTTTTGTTTATTTTCATTGATTCATTTTTTAATCGATTTGGCAATAACGAACGGATTACGAGTAATCCGTGTCGATCTCGCTAAAGTGTATATCCATATAGATATCAATATATATAAAAAAGTCCCGCCTCCGTCAGTTACAGCACAACGATTTGAATCTAAAATCGAAAAAGAAAAAGGTTTGAATGAAATCGTAAGAATATGTATGCTATACGCTTTTTTCCCTGGGATTGTAGTTCAATTGGTCAGAGCACCGCCCTGTCAAGGCGGAAGCTGCGGGTTCGAGCCCCGTCAGTCCCGATGGATACAAATCCAATAAAAAAAGACATCAATTCTCGTGTGTTAAAGGGAATAAAAATAACAAACATAATCTCATTCCTAAGAGGGATCCCTCTTTTTTTTTTTCTTTCTTTTTTTAGTTTAATAGTTTTAGTTTAATGTAAAGGTTCCGACGAAGAAAGAAAAAAAGACTCTTAAAATAAAAAAGAAAAGGAATTATTGATTCCATCATAAATAAAATTTTGGAATTTGGTATGGATAAAAGGTCTTCCTATGTTATACTATTCAATTCTCGACGATGAATCGATTTGATAGTGATAGCTCAGATATTGTTATTCATGATATTGATCCGATTTGATATCATCGAGATTAAATTTATACCATTGAATTTACCGACGAATGAATTTTCCGACGAAAGATTTATCATCTTTATGGGATTAAATCCCGAGTTATTTATTGAAAATAAAAGAGAAATAAAACGTAGAGATTATGGAAGTAAATATTCTAGCATTTATTGCTACTGCACTGTTCATTCTAGTTCCTACTGCCTTTTTACTTATAATTTATGTAAAAACGGTAAGTCAAAATGACTAATTTTACTTAATCATGACTTCTTAATTCTTATCAATGGAATGATTGAAAAAAAAAAATGAAAAAGGATTTCAATTTCGGGTCTTAGTCTTAAATGAAATGATCGGACTAGAATAGAATCAGCAGAATTCTATGAAATCCAGATAGTATGGTAGAAAGAAATCAAATCTATTTCTTTCTACCATACTATCTATCTATTATTATAGTGTATAAAGTTTTACTCTATAAAAATAGAGATTTAATATGGATCAATCTACAATATGTATCTTCATATTCATATATATATATAGATTATCAATTCCATATATAACTTTGGTAAGAGCCAGTTCATCGACATAGAAATCTTAGTAAGAATTCGGAAGGAATAGGAGAGTCAATTTCCTATTATTTGTATTCCCTTGACTTTCAAAATACGAACATGGGAATAATTCAAATATTTGTTTGATTGAAAGAGTATTTTCTATTTCTATATTATCCATAGAATACAATAGAATTCCGAAATGCAGATATATTTGAATTCAAATAATTAGTATGAATTCAATACTTAAATTCAAATTCAATAGTTCAAAAAATTTCAGAACCCAGCTATAAAACAATTGATACAGTTTGATCCCTTAACTCAATTTAGTAGTGCCTTTAGAGTCCACTTCTTCCCCATACTACGAGGGAAAGAGAAAATGTAAAAACTACCATTAAAGCAGCCCAAGCAAGACTTACTATATCCATGTAAATTTTGTCTCCTATCTATATTATCTATATCAATATGAAGGAATTATTTCATTATTGTTCACTAATTCTTCTTGTATTATTTTCTTTTTTTTTTTTGTATTATTCACTAAGAATACTATTCTTATAGTGAAATCGCTGGTACAGAGTCAAAAAAGGATTCTGGGCTAACACCATTGACGAAACAATCCAAGAAATCCAATTAGAACATCTAACAAGTTCTTATATGATTTCTAGTAGAATCGGAAAACATTAAGTTAAGCATAAACAAAATATCCAGCGACATCCTTGGAAGTATTGAGGGAATGAATGTTACTAACAGGTAGGAATAATAAGACCTATGTTTTATTTTGTCCCCCCCATTTCCATTTCCATTTCATTAAGTAATTTCATTAAGTAAAAAATAAAAATATAGAATCAAGACAGATTACTTTGCATACTGATACTCTTATTTCCATTTGATTTAATCCTTACCGTTTCACGATTCGTTCTCTAAAACCATCGGAAGATGGCCTATTAAATTCTTTGACTACGAAATTCTCTTTGACTAGAGGTTACCGAAAGGAAAGAATCTATTTTTTATTATTTTCGAATTTTATTAGAATAATATATTCAATACTAAAATAAATAAAAAGAATATTAATATATTAATTTTAAATTTAATTTTAAATAATTAAAATGAATATTAAATAATAATAAAAAAAAAGAAAGCCAATTCAATTAGCTATTCAATCTAACTAATCTAACTAATATTGATTAAATGCGGGAGTGCTCATATACTTTCATGAGTCTGTATATTTCATCTGTCCCTTCCCGAACTGAAAATGGAATTAGATTCTCTGTCCGACCTACCCCTATTCAATCTAATTCAAGACTCAGTCAGTAGACGGACACTACAGTAGTAGCGGAGTGAAAGGACTATCATTTCAAGATTTATTGATTCCTTTTCACTACTAGAATCTTTCCTTGAATCCGAGATGGAAAGATTTCCAGCATTTTATTTTAGAGAACAAACCTCCCGATGTTTAGAATTTAAAAACAAACAAGTCTCAAGAGTCCTTTTCCCCTGCTTGCTTCTGCTGGGAAAAGCATTTCCAAGTTTTCCTATCAACAAAACGGAATAAACTATTTCAATTCTCTTGTCGATCAGGCGGCACCCGGATTTGAACTGGGGAAAAAGGATTTGCAGTCCCCCGCCTTACCGCTCGGCCATGCCGCCAAAACTATACAAAATAAATATATGAGAATACCCCCCTTTTTTCTATTGAAAAAACAAACGTGCACCTTCAGTCACAAAAGCCAAAATTTCAGGACAAATTGGAACCGTTAACTATTAATTCCTGAACGATTCTTGAATTTGAATCTCAAATGGTTTTTTATTAATTTCTTAATGAGATAAGAAAATCCAAATTTACCACGACATGTCCTGTCCCGAACGAATATGACTGCAATAAAGTAAGAGATAGATATATATAGCTAGATAGCTATAGCTGGAGTTAGCTCTGTGCATGTTTAATAAATAGAAGCCTTATTACGAACTCCAATCGTATTCTCAAATTCTAATAAAAGGTAAAAATATCTCCCTTCTCTGCGAATTCTAATTCTTTTTTTAACAATTGAAAAGGTTCAGTGCTAAAAAAATCAATTCTATATTGTTTCTGATTATTAGATTAGGTCTTTATCTCATTGAGTAGAGTTGAGTAGAGCAAATACCGAATTCATTTTTTTCTGGTATCCAATCGAATTGGAATATGTAATATCATAATACATGGTAGAAATGGAATCAATTTTTTGTTTTGATATTCTTAAAAAAAACTCCAGAAGTCTAGAGAAGTCTAGGTGGAATTTTTCAATTCGTTTCCATTTAGAATTTAAATTCTATCTGTTTGTTTTGTTGCAAATTCCAATTTGAGTATAAACTTCTATTTATTCCTCTTTTCATAATAGGTATTTCATACACGGAGTTAGGTAAAATTTCATGTGATTCAGTAAAAAGAACAGAGATTCCATTATTGCTAAATTTATTCATGTGATTCGATGAAGAATGACAGCAAATCGTGGGATATTTTCTATAAAAGAAATGGGGAAATTGAAAATGCTTGGGGGTGGAAATGAGGTAATGTCTACAATACCCGGGTTGAGTCAGATACAATTTGAAGGGTATTGTAGGTTCATTGATCGGGGCTTAACAGAAGAACTTTATAAGTTTCCAAAAATGGAAGATACAGATCAAGAAATTGAATTTCAATTATTTGTGGAAACATATCAATTGGTAGAATCCTTGATAAAAGAAAAAGATGCCGTATATGAATCACTTACATATTCCTCTGAATTATATGTATCCGCGGGATTAATTTGGAAAAGCAGTAGGGATATCCAAGAACAAACTATTTTTATTGGAAACATTCCTCTAATGAATTCCCTGGGAACTTCTATAGTAAAT